AGACGCGTACTGTCTACTCTTGATTCAACACATTTCCACTGTAGTGTTCGAGTGGATTCTGCTATTTCCTCTCGAACCATACTAATATTATTATTTGATCAGATCATTGAATCATTTATTTCTCTTGAAATCCATTTAATTCTTTTTTTTTTTTACACACGTCTTTTTTTGGGAGGTCTACATCCATTATGTGGCATAGGTGTTACATCACGTACGAAACTTAATAGTATACCACTTCTACGAATAGCCCGTAATGCTGCGTCTCTTCCGAGACCGGGACCTTTTATCATAACTTCTGCTCGTTGCATACCCTGATCTACCACAGTACGAATAGCATCTAAAGCGGCTGCTTGCGCAGCATAGGGTGTTCCCCTTCTTGTGCCTTTGAATCCAGAAGTACCGGCGGAGGCCCAAGAAACCACTCGACCTCGTACATCTGTAACAGTTACAATGGTATTGTTGAAACTGGCTTGAACATGAATAATTCCTTTTGGTATTCTACGTCCAGTCTTACGTAAACCAATACGCCCATTCCTACGCGAACCAATTCTTTGTATAGGTTTTGCCATATTTTATCATCTCATAAATATGAATCAGAAATATATAGAAAGATACGGAGATATCCATTTCATGTTAAAACAAATCTTTTATTTTTACATAACCCTTGTTTGAGAAACTTTAGAAAGATTATCCTTGTCTCTGTTTATGTCTCGGATTGGAACAAATCACTATAATTCGTCCGCGCCTACGGATCAGTCGACATTTTTCACAAATTTTACGAACAGAAGCCCTTATTTTCATATTTCTCACTCCTTACTTTAATTTTGAATCTGGAAGAAACTAAGTCTCTTGTTTTTTTTTGCTTCAAATTGTACCTTTGATGAAAGGGATTTTTTCAAAAAGAATCTATCTAATCGTTCGAATCTTTGTTCCGAAGTCTATAAATTATACGTCCCCTGGTTGAATAATATTGCCTTATTTCAATTTTGATTCTATCCCCCGGCAGTGTTCGTATCAAACTGCGTCGGATCCTCCCCGAAATATAACCTAGAATTAGATCTTCATTATATAAACGGATTCGGAGAGTATACCATTGGAAAATGATTCAGTAATTAAACCTTCATGAATCATTTTTTTTTCATTCCAGGCAACCTCCTTGAAGTATCAACTAATGGAGGAAGAGTTATATAACTCACCTTTCCTCTCTATTTCACAAATAGGAAGTTAGAGATAAAATTAGGATACCGGAGGAAGATTACCATATATAACACAAAATTTCTCCTCCCATTTTTTCTAGTCTAGCTTCTCGATCTGTCATTATGCCTCGAGAAGTGGAAAGAATTACAATTCCCATTCCACCTAAAATCTTAGGAATTTTTTTATAGTTGGAATAAATTCGTAGACCGGGTCGACTGATACGTTTTAAAATAGTTCTATATATTCCTTTCCTAGTTCTTCTATGGCGCAAGGTTGAAACCAAGAAATTTTTATTACTTTCCTGATGTTTCCGAACATTTTCAATAAAACCCTCTCGTAGGAGTATTTTAACAATGTTTTCGGTGATATTTGTGGATGCTATTCGAACCGTTCCATTTTTACTCATGTCAGCATTTCTTATAGAAGTTATTATATCAGCAATAGTGTCTCTGCCCATGACGAATTATAATTATCGGTGCTTCCTAATTTTGATATAATCAACATGTTTTTTTATTTGAATACTTCAAAGTATTCATTATTTAATTTAATAATAAATTTATTATTATTAAATTAATTATTAAATTATTAAAAGTATATGCGTGAGACACAATCTATTAATTGGGTTTATTTCAGATATCCTACTAGAACAATATCATAGTTTGATCTATGACTATGAGTCTTTATAATACCTCGGGAGCTAATGAAACTATTTTAGTAAAATTCAACTGTCTCAATTCCCGAGCAATCGCACCAAAAACTCTAGTTCCTTTTGGATTTCCTTCTTGATCAATGACAACCGCTGCATTGTCATCATATCGTATTATCATACCGTTGTCACGTTTGAGTTCTTTACATGTACGTACAATTACAGCTCTTATTACTTCTGATCTTTCTAGAGGCATATTGGGCACTGCTTCTTTAATTACAGCAACAATAATGTCACCAATATGAGCATATCTATGATTACCAGCTCCTATGATTCGAATACACATTAATTCTCGAGCTCCACTGTTATCTGCTACATTCAAAAGGGTCTGAGGTTGAATCATATCATTTTTATTTGAATCTATTATTTCAATGTAAAGAATGAGGAAAAAGAAGAAATAGTGTTTGTCTAAAAATAAAGAAACTCGTGGTTGTTTTTTCATCCCTTTTTTATATTTAGTTCTACATTCCTATCCTAAAATAACAAATTGAGTTTTTATAGGCATTTTGCACGCAGCTATTGAAATTGCTGCTCTGGCTACAGTTTCTGAGACTCCGCCCATTTCATAAAGTATTCGACCGGGTTTAACAACGGATACCCAATATTCGGGAGATCCCTTTCCCGACCCCATACGTGTTTCTGCGGGCCTTACTGTAATAGGTTTATCGGGAAAAACACGTACCCATATTTTTCCGCCACGACGTGCATATCGTGTCATTGCTCTTCGTCCTGCTTCTATTTGTCTAGCGGTAATCCAAGCGGGTTCAAGTGCCTGAAGAGCATATCTGCCGAAACAAATATGATTACCCCGGCAAGATATTCCTTTCATTCTTCCTCTATGTTGCTTACGAAATCTGGTTCTTTTGGGGTTATAGTTGATGGTTTTTTCCCACCTCTACTACAGAACCGGACATGAGAGTTTCTTCTCATCCAGCTCCTCACGAATGAAAGGATTCGATAATATTACAGATGCACATGTATTTAATAACTAATACATTAAACTAAGTAATGGGATTTATTGATATTATATTTCATTTATTAGATAAGACTATTAGATAAGCAGCTGTATATACGGTTAGATTTTTCTATTTATAGATATAGATAATGTTTCTTTTCCGGATCCTTATTTATTTGACTTTTCTTTTATTTTAGTAAATTATTGAATCAAGACAATATTGGAATCCAATAAATAAGAAATAGGGGTTTCGCGGGCGAATATTGACTCTTTCCCTTTCCTGCTTTATTCGTAGGATCAATCCACGACTTCTCAGAGTAAAAAAATTTGTTCTTGGTTCATTCCGCCATCCTGCCTGCTCAATCATTTTGATTCTTTTAAATAGAATCCTATATAGTATAGTCACAGGTTTCGTCGTTCCTATAGCTTCTCCATTAATGATTAGGCCTAAACTCTGCAATGGAGCTCTCAACAAAATCTGTTCCCGAGTTAATCTTCTCAGTTTCTATTAACCGGAAGCTCTTTATTATTTATATCTCATTTCTTTATTATTTATATATCATTTATTATTTATATATCAATTGATACAATATTAAACAATATTAAATTAATGCTTTATTACACCGCCTTTTATTTATATGAGGTAATTCATAGACCATACATATTGGAATCATATATCATTGATATTTTTGTTCTCTCTTTCTATCACCTTTCCATTTATCCGCATCCCTTTCTTTTTTTTTTTCAAATCCACAATCGGATTTGTTTGTTATGGAACAATTTCAGTTGTTACAACTATATGATTGATCCAGTCATATAGTGACTGTTTTGGGGATCTCGACAATATGAAGCAATAAGTTAGTTATTAGTTTTTAATTTATTTTTATATAGTAGTTGTAGTTATTGAGTTAATACTAGGGGTCAGTCTTTATTTTGTTTATTTTGATCCTACTAAAAACTCTAAAGAAAAAACTAACGAGTCACACACTAAGCATAGCAATTATATAAAAAAAGTTCATTTCTTTTTTTATTCAACCTTATAGAATTAGAATTGTTTATTTTTGTTTGATTTAACAGAAAAATAGAAAAAGTTTCTAGTTTTTTATTCTACTAGTTTTTTGTTCTATATATCTTCTATATATCACTATATTACTGGATAGAATGACAAGATAAATAAAGGTCTATTATTCTTCATCCACAAATATCCAAATTTTGAGGCCTAGTACTCCATGGATAGTTCGAATTGTATAGGAACAATGATCAATTTTAGCGCGAATTGTTTGTAGAGGAACTCTACCTTCTCTGATCCATTCGACACGTGCAATTTCTTTTCCGTCAATACGTCCTGCAATTTGTATTTGAATTCCTTTTGTATCTGTTTGTTCAGTTAATTCAATAGCTCTTTTCATTGCCTTTCGAAACGAAACTCTATTTCTTAATTGAGAAGCCATATATTCTGCAAGAATATTGGGGTCTCCATAAGGTTTTTCTATTCGTGTGATAGCAATGTTGATTCTTCGGTTCACAGAACGAAATTCTTTTTGTACATTCATCTGTAATTCTTCGATTCCTCGTGTTTGGCCCTCTATTAATAAATTTGGGAATCCAATATGGATTATGACCTGGATTAAATCAATTCTTTTTTGAATTTCTATACGCGCAATTCCAATTCCTTCGAAACCTGAGGATATTCTCTTATTTTTTTGTACATAGTTCTTGATACAATTCCGTATTTTCTCATCTTCTTGTAGACCTACAGAAAATTTTTTTGGTTGTGCGAACCAAAAGGAATGATGATTTTGGGTTGTACCAAGTCTGAAACCAAGTGGATTTATTTTTTGTCCCATATTTTTTTTTTTTATTATATTATCTTTCCATCTATTTTTTTCTAAATATGAATCTAAATCTTAAATTCATCGAAAGATAATTTTGATTTATCTTTTAATACAATTGTTATATGACAAGTGGGTCTTTTTATCGGATAACTACGTCCTCGAGCTCTAGGTCTTAATTTTTTCACAAAAGGACCTCCATTGACTTCGGCTTTACTAATGAATAAATCGGTTTCGTTCAAACCCATATTATGATTAGCGTTTGCTGCTGCGGAATAAACCAATTTTAAAATGGGATAAGATGCTCGATAAGGCATAAGTTCCAATATCATAATCGTTTCCTCATAAGAACGCCCGCGAATCTGATCAATTACTCTTTGCGCTTTGAAAACAGACATACATATATGTTGAGCTAAAACAGGTATAGCTCCACTCGAATTTGAGTTATTTTTCTTTATCATAAGGTTATCCCCCGCCAATGAATGATAAGTATCTATTTTTTTTTCAAAATTAACGACGAGATTTATTATCGTTTCTCGCATGTCTCGCGAAAGTCAGAGTAGGCGCGAATTCTCCCAATTTGTGACCTACCATACGATCTGTTATATAAATAGGTAAATGTTCCTTTCCATTATGAATAGCGATTGTATGGCCAACCATTTTGGGTATAATGGTAGATGCCCGAGACCAAGTTACTATTATTTCTTTCTCCTCCCTCATGTTGAGTTTTTCAATTTTTCTTGATAAATGATTAGCTACAAAAGGGTTTTTTTTTCGTGAACGTGCCACAGCTGATTACTCCTTTTTTTACATTTTAAAGATTGGCATTCTATGTCCAATAGAATATCTCGATCTAAGTATGAAGGTAAGAATAAATACAATAATGATGAATGGAAAAAAGAGAAAATCCTTTAGCTAGATAAGGGGCGGATGTAGCCAAGTGGATCAAGGCAGTGGATTGTGAATCCACCACGCGCGGGTTCAATTCCCGTCGTTCGCCCATCACATTATTTCAAATTCAAAAAATGCGATTTTCAATATTCCTATTTACGGCGACGAAGAATAAAACTATCACTATATTTTTTCCTTTTTCGACTTCTTCTTCCAAGCGCAGGATAACCCCAAGGAGTTGTGGGTTTTTTTCTACCAATTGGGGCTTTCCCTTCCCCACCTCCATGGGGATGGTCTACAGGGTTCATAACTACTCCTCTTACTACAGGACGCTTACCTATCCAACACTTCGATCCGGCTCTACCCAAACTTTGTTGATTCACCCCAACATTACCCACTTGTCCGACTGTTGCTAAGCAGTTTTTGGATATCAAACGGACCTCCCCGGATGGTAATCTTAATGTGGCTGATTTACCCTCTTTTGCGATCAGCTTCGCTACAGCGCCCGCCGCTCTAGCTAATTGTCCACCCTTTCCAAGCGTGATTTCTATGTTATGTATGGCCGTGCCTAAGGGCATATCGGTTGAAGTAGATTCTTCTTTTAAAAACCCCTTCCCAAACTGTACAAGCTTCTTCCAAAGCATACGGCTTTCTAGATGTATATGATGATATCTAGACAGATGGATCTTTATCTTATATGAATCGTATGATAAAGTACCACATGAGTGGATATATAGGAATCCAAATCTGCCGAATCACTCATGTATGATCTTCTACATCCTAGGTCTCCCCGTTCCATCATCTGGCTTATGTTCTTCATGTAGCATTCAGACCGAATGACTCTATGAAATTACGTCGATACTTCCACATATTACGGGTAACGTAGGAGACATCTCTATTTTTCCCGGGGGGATCTTTATAATTACCACTGCTTAGCTTTCAATTCGCCTCTGACCATCAAATTAAATGTGAATAACCCGTCCTCCTCTCTTTGAAACAAGGGGCGCTTCCGGTTCTGTGCGTGCTTCAAACAATTTTGTCTTCTCCATATTACCATATCTCTAGAGTCAATAATTTTCTATGAGGAACTACTGAACTCAATCACTTGCTGCCGTTACTCAACAGTTTTCTGTTGAGGTCTATCCCATAGAGGTACTCAAATTGGATCAGTGATTGATTTCTAGGTTTCATCGTAAACCTAATTGGTTACTTCCAATTACGTAAATCAATAGTTCAAACCGCACTCAAAGGTAGGGCATTTCCCATTGATATAGGGACTTCTGTACCAGAAACAATGGTATCTCCAATTATAGCCCCTCTGGGGTGTAAAATATATCTTTTCTCGCCATCCCCATAATGTATGAGACAAATGTATGCATTTCGATTAGGGTCGTATTCTATGGTTACGATTCTACCAGATATGTCTTTTTCATTCCGTCGAAAATCGATTTTACGGTATAGACGCTTATGACCTCCCCCTCTATGTCTTGCGGTAATGATTCCTCTGGCATTACGACCTTTACCACAATGATGCTGTCCACAGATCAAATTATTTCGTGGATTGGATTTCATTTGACTGTCTATGGCTCTATTACGTGTGCTCGGGGTAGAAGTTTTGTATAAATGTATCGCCGTGTTATTAAGTATTTTGCTTTAAGTTCTTTTCTCTATAAGAGGTGGAATAGAATAACCCGGTTGAAGCGTAATGATCATACGTCTGTAATGCATTGTATGTCCCATAATAGGTCCTATTCTTCTACCCTTTCCTGGGAGTCGATGACTATTCATAGCTATTACCTTGACACCAAAGAAGAGTTCGACCCAATGCTTTATTTCTGTCCTAGTTGATCCTGATTCGACATTAGAAGTATATTGATTGTTCCCCAATAACCGAATACTTTTTTCTGTAAATACTGCATATTTGATTCCATCCATAACTCCATTTTCTTCCCTATGAGTTCCAGTATCGATAAGAATTCTAGTTCTTACTGTTCATATGTTATGGTATGAATATACCACACCAATTCGTTATGGATGGATGATGAGATTCCATTGATACAGAGCCAATTCCAATAGACTTATGGAACGTTCCCATTGGCATGCATCCAGCAGGAATTGAACCTACGAATTTGCCAATTATGAGTTGGGCGCTTTAACCATTCAGCCATGGATGCTTAACAGGGCTCATTGTACATCGTGAATAACCAAATTCCAATTGAAATGAAATCTTTAGGAGGAATCAATGAAAATCTTTAGGAGGAATCAATGAAACGATATCAATTCCAATTCTGGATCTTCGAATTGAGAGAGATATTGAGAGAGATCAAGAATTCTCACTATTTCTTAGATTCATGGATCAAATTCGATTCAGTGGGATCTTTCACTCACATTTTTTTCCACCAAGAACGTTTTATGAAACTCTCTGACCCCCGAATTTGGAGTATCCTACTTTCACGTGATTCACAGGGTTCAACAAGAAATCGATATTTCACGATCAAAGGTGTAGTACTGCTTGTAGTAGTGGTCCTTATATCTCGTATTACCAATCGAAAGATGGTCGAAAGAAAAAATCTCTATTTGATGGGGCTTCTTCCTATACCTCTGAATTCCATTGGACCCAGAAATGAGACATTGGAAGAATCTTTTTGGTCTTCCAATATCAATAGGTTGATTGTTTCGCTCCTGTATCTTCCAAAAGAGAAAAAGATTTCTGAGAGTTGTTTCATGGATCCGCAAGAGAGTACTTGGGTTCTCCCCAAAAAGAAAAAGTGTATCATGCCTGAATCGAACCGGGGCTCGCAGTGGTGGAGGAACCGGATCGGAAAAAAGAGGGATTCTAGTTGTAAGATAGCTAATGAAACCGTAGCTGGAATTGAGATCTCATTCAAAGAGAAAGATAGCAAATATCTGGAGTTTCTTTTTTTATCCTATACGGATGATCCGATCCGCAAGGACCATGATTGGGAATTGTTGGATCGTCTTTCTCCGAGGAAGAAGCGAAACATAATCAACTTGAATTCGGGACAGCTATTCGAAATCTTAGGGAAAGACTTGATTTGTTATCTCATGTCTGCTTTTCGTGAAAAAAGACCAATTGAAGGGGAGGGTTTCTTCAAACAACAAGGAGCTGAGGCAACTATTCAATCAAATGATATTGAGCACGTTTCCCATCTCTTCTCGAGAAACAAGTGGGGTATTTCTTTGCAAAATTGTGCTCAATTTCATATGTGGCAATTCCGCCAAGATCTCTTCGTTAGTTGGGGGAAGAATCAGCACGAATCGGATTTTTTGAGGAACGTATCGAGAGAGAATTGGATTTGGTTAGACAATGTGTGGTTGGTAAACAAGGATCGGTTTTTTAGCAGGGTACGGAATGTATTGTCAAATATTCAATATGATTCCACAAGATCTATTTTCGTTCAAGTAACGGATTCTAGCCAATCGAAAGGATCCTCTGATCAATCCAGAGATCATTTCGATTCCATTAGAAATGAGGATTCAGAATATCACACATTGATCGATCAAACAGAGATTCAGCAACTAGAAGAAAGATCGATTCTTTGGGATCCTTCCTTTCTTCAAACGGAACGAACAGAGATAGAATCAGATCGATTCCCGAAATGCCTTTTTGGATCTTCCTCAATGTCCCGGCTATTCACGAAACGTGAGAAGCAGATGAATAATCATCTGCTTCCGAAAGAAATCGAAGAATTTCTTCGGAATCCTACAAGATCAATTCGTTCTTTTTTCTCTGACAGATGGTCAGAACTTCATCTGGGTTCGAATCCTACTGAGAGGTCTACTAGAGATCAGAAATTTTGGAAGAAAAAACAAGATGTTTCTTTTGTCCCTTCCAGGCGATCGGAAAATAAAGAAATGGTTGATATATTCAAGATAATTACGTATTTACAAAATACCGTCTCAATTCATCCTATTTCATCAGATCCGGGATGTGATATGGTTCCGAAGGATGAACCAGATATGGACAGTTCCAATAAGATTTCATTCTTGAAAAAAAATCCATTTTTGGATTTATTTCATCTATTCCATAACCGGAACAAAGGGGGATACACGTTACACCACGATTTTGAATCAGAAGAGAGATTTCAAGAAATGGCAGATCTATTCACTCTATCAATAACCGAGTCGGATCTGGTGTATCATAGGGGATTTGCCTTTTCTATTGATTCCTACGGGTTGGATCAAAAAAAATTCTTGAATGAGGTATTCAATCGAAGGATCAGAAAAAAATCGGTCCGGATCTACTGCGGGAATGATTTGGAAGATCCAAAACTAAAAACAGCGGTATTTGCTAGCAACAACATCATGGAGGCAGTCAATCAATATAGATTGATCCGAAATCTGATTCAAATCCAATATAGCATCTATGGGTACATAAGAAATGTATCGAATCGATTCTTTTTAATGAATCGATCCAATCGCAACTTCGAATATGGAATTCAAAGGGATCAAATAGGAAATGATACTCTGAATCATATAACTATAATGAAATATACGATCAACCAACATTTATTGAATTTGAAAAAGAGTCAGAAGAAATGGTTTGATCCTCTTATTTCTCGAACCGAGAGATCCATGAATCGGGATCCTGATGCATATAGATACAAATGGTCCAATGGGAGCAAGAATTTACAGGAACATTTGGAACATTTCGTTTCTGAACAGAAGAACCGTTTTCAAGTAGTGTTCGATCGATTACGTATGAATCAATATTCGATTGATTGGTCCGAGGCTATCGACAAACAAGATTTGTCTAAGTCACTTCGTTTCTTTTTGTCCAAGTCATTTCTCTTTTTGTCCAAGTCACTTCCCTTTTTGTCCAAATCACTTCCCTTTTTCTTTGTGAGTATCGGGAATACCCCCATTCATAGGTCCGAGATCCACATCTATGAATTGAAAAGTCCGAATGATCAACCCTGCAATCAGTTGTTAGAATCAATAGGTGTTCAAGTCGTTCATTTGAATAAATTGAAACCCTTCTTATTGGATGATCGTGATACTTCCCAAAGACCGAAATTCTTGATCAATGGAGGAACAATATTACCATTTTTGTTCAAAAAGATACCAAAGTGGATGATTGACTCATTCCATACTAGAAATAATTGCGGAAAATCCTTTGATAACACGGATTCCTATTTCTCAATGATATCCCACGATCGAGACAATTGGCTGAATCCCGTGAAACCATTTCATAGAAGTTCATTGATATCTTCTTTTTATAAAGCAAATCGACTTCGATTCTTGAATGATCCACATCACTTCTGGTTCTATTGTAACAAAAGATTCCCTTTTTCTGTGGAAAAGACCCGTATCCATAATGATGATCTTACATATGGACAATTCCTCAATATCTTGTTCATTCGCAACAAAATATTTTCTTTGTGCGTCGGTAAAAAAAAACATATTTTTTTGGAGAGAGAGACTATTTCGGCAATCGAGTCACAGGTATCTGATATATTCATACCTAACGATTTTCTACAAAGTGGTGATGAAACGTATAACTTGTACAAATCTTTCCATTTTCCAATTCGATCCGATCCGTTCGTTCGTAGAGCTATTTACTCGATCGCAGACATTTCTGCAACATTTCTAAGAGAGGAACAAATAGTCAATTTTGAAAGAACTTATTGTCGGCCTCTTTCAGATATGAATCTATCTGATTCAGAAGGGAAGAACTTGCATCAGTATCTCAGTTTCAATTCAAACATGGGTTTGATTCACACTCCATGTTCTGAGAAATATTTACCATCCGGAAAGAGGAAAAAACGGAGTCTTTGTCTAAAGAAATACGTTGAGAAAGGGCAGATGTATGGAACCTTTCAACGAGATAGTGCTTTTTCAAATCTCTCAAAATGGAATCTGTTCCAAACATATATGCCATGGTTCCTTACTTCGACAGGGTGCAAATATCTAAATTTCGCCCTTTTAGATACTTTTTCAGACCCATTGCCAATACTAAGTAGCAGTCAAAAATTTGTATCCATTTTTCATGATATTATGTATGGATCAGATATATCATGGCCAATTCCTCAGAGGATTCTTCCACAATGGACTCTGATAAGTGAGATTTCGAATAAGTGTTTACAGAATCTTCTTCTGTCCGAAGAAATGATTCATCGAAATAATGAGTCACCCGTTCCATTGATATGGGCACATCTGAGATCAAGAAATGCTTGGGAGTTCCTCTATTCAATCCTTTTCCTTCTTCTTGTTGCTGGATATCTCGTTCGTATCCATCTTCTCTTTTTTTCCCGAGCCTCTAGTGAGTTACAGACAGAGTTAGAAAAGATAAAATCTTTGATGATTCCATCATACATGATTGAGTTGCGAAAACTTCTGGATAGGTATCCTACATCTGAACTGAATTCTTTTTGGTTAAAGAATCTCTTTCTAGTTGCTCTGGAAGAGATACGGGGTTCTGCTTCTGGTGGCAACATGCTATTGGGTGGTGGTCCCACTTATGGGGTCAAATCAATATGTTCTAAGAAGAAATATTTGAATAGAAATCTCATCGATCTCATAAGTATCATACCAAATCCCATCAATCGAATCACTTTTTCGAGAAATACGAGACATCTAAGTCGTACAAGTAAAGAGATCTATTCATTGATAAGAAAAAGAAAAAATGTGAACGGTGATTGGATTGATGATAAAATGGAATCCTGGGTCGCGAACAGTGATTCGATTGATGATGAAGAAAGAGAATTCTTGGTTCAGTTCTCCACCTTAATGACAGAAAAAAGGATGGATCAAATTCTATTGAGTCTGACTCATAGTGATCCTTTATCAAAGAATGACTCTGGTTATCAAATGATTGAACAACCGGGATCAATTTACTTACGATACTTAGTTGACATTCAGAAAAAGTATCTAATGAATTATGAGTTCAATAGATTCTGTTTAGCGGAAAGACGGATATTCCTTGCTCATTATCAGACAATCACTTATTCACAAACCTCGTGTGGGGCTAATAGTTTTCATTTCCCATCTCATGGAAAACCCTTTTCGCTCCGCTTAGCCCTATCCCCTTCTAGGGGTATTTTAGTGATAGGTTCTATAGGAACTGGACGATCCTGTTTGGTCAAAAACCTAGCGGCAAACTCCTATGTTCCTTTCATTACGTTATTTCCGAACAAGTTCCTGGATGACAAGCCTAAAGATTATCTTATTGATGATAGTGACGATATCCATATTGATGATAGTGACGATATTGATGATGACCTTGATACGGAGCTGCTAACTATGACGAATGTGCTAACTATGTATATGACGCCGAAAATAGGCCGATTTGATATCACCCTTCAATTCGAATTAGCAAAAGCAATGTCTCCTTGCATAATATGGATTCCAAACATTCATGATCTGTATGTGAATGAGTCGAATTACTTATCCCTCGGTCTAGTAGAGAACTATCTCTCCAGGGATTGTGAAAGATGTTCCACTAGAAATATTCTTGTTATTGCTTCGACTCATATTCCCCAAAAAGTGGATCCCGCTCTAATAGCTCCGAATAAATTAAATACATGCATTAAGATACGAAGGCTTCTTATTCCACAACAACGAAAGCACTTTTTCATTCTTTCATATACTAGGGGATTTCACTTGGAAAAGAAAATGTTCCATACTAACGGATTCGGGTCCATAACCATGGGTTCCAATGCACGAGATCTTGTAGCACTTATCAATGAGGCCCTATCAATTAGTATTACACAGAAGAAATCAATTATAGAAACTAATACAATTAGATCCGCTCTTCATAGACAAACTTGGGATTTGCGATCCCAGGTAAGATCGGTTCAGGATCATGGGGTCTTTTTCTATCAGATAGGAAGGGCTGTTGCACAAAATGTACTTCTAAGTAATTGCCCCATAGATCCTATATCTATCTATATGAAGAAGAAATCATGTAAGGAAGGAGATTCCTATTTGTACAAATGGTACTTCAAACTTGGAACGAGCATGAAGAAATTAACGATACTTCTTTATCTTTTGAGTTGTTCTGCCGGATCGGTCGCTCAAGATCTTTGGTCTTCACCCGGATCCGGTGAAAAAAATAGGATCACTTCTTATGGATTCGTTGAGAATGATTCTGATCTAGTTCATGGCCTATTAGAAGTAGAAGGCGCTCTGGCGGGATCCTCACGGACAGAAAAGGATTGCAGCCAGTTTGATAATAATCGAGTGACATTACTTCTTCGGTCCGAACCAAGGAATCCGTTAGATATGATGCAAAATGGATCTTTTTCTATCGTTGATCAGAGATTTTTCTATGAAAAATACGAATCGGAGTTTGAAGAAGGGGAAGGGGCCCTCGACCCGCAACAGATAGAGGAGGATTTATTCAATCACATAGTTTGGGCTCCTAGAATATGGCGCCCTTGTGGCAATCTATTTGATTGTATCGAAAGGCCCACTGAATTGGGATTTCCCTATTGGGCCGGGTCATTTCGGGGCAAGCGGATCATTTCTCATAAAAAGGATGAGCTTCAAGAGAATGATTCGGAGTTCTTGCAGAGTGGAACCATGCAGTACCAGACACGAGATAGATCGTCCAAAGAACAAGGCTTTTTTCGAATAAGCCAATTCATTTGGGACCCTGCAGATCCATTCTTTTTCCTATTCAAAGATCCGCCCTTTGTCTCTGTGTTTTCGCGTCGAGAATTCTTTGCAGATGAAGAGATGTCAAAGGGGCTTATTACTTCCCAAACAAATCCTTCTACATCTATATATAGACGCTGGTTCATCAAGAATACGCAAGAAATCGAATTGTTGATTCATCGCCAGAGATGGCTTAGAACCAATAGTTCATTATCTAATGGATCTTTCCGTTCTAATACTCCATCCGAGAGTTATCAGTATTTATCAAATCTCTTCCTATCTAACGGAACGCTATTGGATCAAATGGCAAAGACATTGTTGAGAAAGAGATGGCTTTTCCCGGATGAAATGAAATATTTGATTCATGTAACAGGGGAAAGATTTCCCATTCCTTAGCCGTAAAGATATGTGGCCATGAAAAGGGGATTAAGTGGAACAGAATTGGCCGGGTGGTAGAGTCGTGGAAACACTTGTTTCTTCCATATTTTGGACCTTAGCTCCATGGAGCAATATGCTTGAAGCATGGAAGAATTGAAATCTTAGATCAAAACACTATGTATGGATGATATGAACTGCCTAAACAAGAATTCTTGAACGGTGAAAGAGCCTATTACTCACTACATCAAACAATTTCCATTAAGGAAACCATGGAAATCCGTCGGAAAATAAAAAATACGCATGTCCGATGAAACGGTTGTTGCTATCTGCTCCAATAACGAATCATTGGTTTAACTGAATAACTAAAGAAAATAGATAGACCTTTCTCTTCGTCTCAGGTCGATGGATCTTCTCAATTGGAA